GTAATTGAACAAACATTGAATAAGACAGTACCCGGGGTTGCACAAGCGGCTGAATATTTATTCCATAAGGGCTTATTCGATCCAATCGTACCACGTAATCCTTTAAAAGGCGTTCTGCGTGAGTTATTTCAGCTCCATGCTTTCTTTCCTTTGAATCGAAAAATGAAATCAAAAATGAAATCAAGGAGAGCCCTATATCCTTAATTTGATTCTTAATTTCATATTTAATAAATTATTTCATTTAATTTCATTTAAAAAATTAAAAAATTGGATTATTTGTTCTGTGGTAACCAAGTAGTTATTTAGTTTGTAGGAAGCAAAGTCAAAATTCCAAGAATGGATTTTTCTTTGGTAACATAGGATTAAATTGGAAAAAGAATCATGAGCCCTGATTCCTAATCAGGAAATCTCTATCAAACAAAATAAAAAGAGCGAATTCTATCTCTTTCTTCCGTGAAATTGGGCAAGGGGGTCCTACATCTTTCTATATCCCTCAAGAATGCCCAGTTTGACTAAGAATCCCTTTTGTCGGATCGTATTATAACGAATTTTTCGCGAAGGGAAAAACTAAAAAAAAAATGAAAAATAATAAAAAAAGAACATAATAAAAAAACGTGAATTATCATACATATATTGCATGTAGAAAGATGAATAAGCCTATTTATTTACTTCTTTTTTTTTATTTACATATTTACACTTTTGATTTACATTAATTATATTATATATACGTACTTAGTATATTCTAGTCTATTATATACTTTATAGACTTATAATATTTTCTTTTTCTTTCTTTAATATATATTAAAGAAAATATTAGTATATAGACTCTTATATTATAGATTCCTTATTATATCTTAGTATATATACATAATATACTCTTACATTATATAATATACCCTTTATTAGTGTATATACTCACTTAGGTATACTTAGTATAATAGTATAATTATATATGAATTATAAGATATCTTTATAACAGGTTAAAAGATTAATATAACAATAAATAACAGGTACAAATATTAAATCGAGGTACCCATTCTATGACAACTCTCAACAACCTACCCTCTATTTTTGTGCCTTTAGTGGGCTTAGTTTTTCCGGCAATTGCAATGGTTTCTTTATCTCTTCATGTTCAAAAAAACAAAATTTTTTAAATAAGATGGGCAAAATCTTATCTATTTTTTTTTTCAAGACTTACGTGGATCATAGCACGGATATCTATTTAGTAGAATATGGTATAACGCGTGGCTTCTTCCGAGCATAAGCTCGTATGCATGTGTAAACATGATATATGAGTAACTGAATTAGAGCTATTTTCAAATGGATTGGTATCGGGATTAATTTCTTAAATGTAAAGTCAATATATGTATGTGGATATCTATAAGAAATCATATGAAAGGGATGTTCTTATTTTAGTTTAGATCTAGGCAATTCGATGAATTACTCTACTCCTAAAGGTTCACATCATAACAGTGCTGGTTGATGAGGGTTACTTCGGAAACAAAAAAATGAAAGTCAATTTTTTTTGGTTATTCCCAAATTCCAATAAAATGCAACTAGATCTAGTATAGTATGAGTTGGCGATCAGACCGTATATGGATAGAACTTATAGCGGGGTCTCGAAAAACGAGTAATTTCTGCTGGGCCTTTATCCTTTTTTTAGGTTCATTAGGATTTTTATTGGTTGGAACTTCCAGTTATTTTGGTAGGACTGTTATATCTTTAGTTCCCTCTCAGCAAATCATTTTTTTTCCACAAGGGATCGTGATGTCTTTCTACGGAATCGCAGGTCTTTTTATTAGTTCCTATTTGTGGTGCACAATTTCGTGGAATGTAGGTAGTGGTTATGATCGATTCGACATAAAAGAAGGAATAGTGTGTATTTTTCGTTGGGGATTTCCTGGAAAAAATCGTCGCATCTTCCTCCGATTCCTTATGAAAGACATTCAGTCCATCAGAATAGAAGTTAAAGAGGGTATTTATGCTCGTCGTGCCCTTTATATGGAAATCAGAGGCCAGGGGTCCATTCCCTTGACTCGTACTGATGAGAATTTGACTCTACGAGAAATTGAGCAAAAAGCTGCCGAATTGGCCTATTTCTTGCGTGTACCAATTGAAGTATTTTGAAACAAGAACTGAAGAATGACTGCTTTCTTATTCTTAAACTGAAGAATGCCCGCTTTTTTAGCTAGAGGGAAAAAACGAAAACTCAAGAATTCTCTTTTTTTTCGATAGCATAACTTAACTGAAGTTTCTTCAGAACGCTCATTCGAGCTAAACGCAAACGAACACGTAACAATCATAAAACGAAATTTTTTTTTTTTTTTTTTCGAATTTGAAGTGGACTCTTTCTTATTGTATTTCGGTATTGTTTTTCTGTATTCTTTCTAAATTCATAACCACTTTACTGAATCACAAATAAAAAATAGGGAATAGATTCATGGGCTCTATAACTTTTAATGTAATAGATTTTAATGTAATAGAACCGATGTTTGATAGAAATAGAAAATAGAAATAGTAGTATATAATATAGTAGTATCGAGTCGACAAATGAGGTGAGTTCATTTAAAAATTCCCAGACGAAAAAATGGCAAAAAAGAAAGCATCCACTTCCCTTATATACCTTTCATTTATAGTATTTTTGCCTTGGTGGATCTCTCTCTCATTTAATAAAAGTCTGGAATCTTGGGTTACTAATTGGTGGCATACTAGACACTCCGAAATTTTTTTGAATGATATTCAAGAAAAAAGTATTCTAAAAAAATTCATAGAATTAGAAGAACTCTCGCTCTTGGACGAAATGATAAAGGAATACCCGGAAACACATTTACCAAAGCCTCACCGCGGAATCTACAAAGAAACGATCCAATTGATCAAGATGCACAATGAGAATCGTATGAATACGGTTTTTCATTTCTCGACAAATATAATATCTTTCGTTATTCTAAGTGGTTATTCTATTCTAGGTAATGAAGAACTTGTTATTCTTAACTCTTGGGTTCAAGAATTCCTATATAACTTAAGCGACACAATAAAAGCTTTTTCTATTCTTTTATTAACTGATTTATGTATAGGATTCCATTCGCCACGCGGTTGGGAACTAATGATTGGCTCTGTCTACAAAGATTTTGGGTTTGCTCATAATGATCAAATTATATCAGGTCTTGTTTCTACGTTTCCAGTCATTTTAGATACAATTTTAAAATATTGGATCTTTCGCTATTTAAATCGTGTATCTCCGTCACTTGTAGTCATTTATCATTCAATGAATGACTGAAAAATGATAGACCGATTCAATTATAATGTTTGTTACTTTGTACATAAGCAACTTATTCAAAACTGTACTTATTCTTTCTACCCATATGGGGGCTTCCTTCAATGTTCCAGTAAAATTATTTCAGTAAATAGCAGAATCATAGATAGGGAACTATACTAGCGACTTATCTAATTTTATTGTAGAAATTTTCGGGATCAATGATTGGACCATGCAAACTAGAAATAACTTTTCTTGGATAAAGGAAGAGATTACTCGATCTATTTCCGTCTCGCTCATGATATATATAATAACCCGGGCACCCATTTCAAATGCATATCCCATTTTTGCGCAGCAGGGTTATGAAAATCCACGAGAAGCGACCGGCCGTATTGTATGTGCCAATTGCCATTTAGCCAATAAGCCCGTGGATATCGAGGTTCCACAAGCGGTACTTCCTGATACTGTATTTGAAGCAGTTGTTCGAATTCCTTATGATCTGCAACTGAAACAAGTTCTTGCTAATGGTAAAAAAGGAGCGTTGAACGTAGGGGCTGTTCTTATTTTACCTGAGGGGTTTGAATTAGCCCCTCCCGATCGTATTTCGCCCGAGATTAAAGAAAAGATAGGCAATCTATCTTTTCAGAGCTATCGTCCCACTAAAAAAAATATTCTTGTGATAGGTCCTGTTCCTGGTCAGAAATATAGTGAAATCACCTTTCCTATTCTTTCTCCGGACCCCGCTACTAAGAAAGATGTGCACTTCTTAAAATATCCCATATACGTAGGCGGCAACAGGGGACGGGGTCAGATTTATCCCGACGGAAGCAAGAGTAACAATAATGTTTATAATGCTACAGCGTCGGGTATAGTAAGCAAAATCATACGAAAAGAAAAAGGGGGATACGAAATTACCATAGTGGATGCATCGGATGGACGTCAAGCGGTTGATATTATCCCTCCAGGACCAGAACTTCTTGTTTCAGAGGGAGAATCTATCAAACTTGATCAACCAGTAACGAGCAATCCTAATGTGGGTGGATTTGGTCAGGGGGATGCGGAAATAGTACTTCAAGATCCATTACGTGTCCAAGGACTTTTGCTCTTCTTGGCATCTGTTATTTTGGCACAAATATTTTTGGTTCTTAAAAAGAAACAGTTTGAGAAGGTTCAATTGTCCGAAATGAATTTCTAGATACGCAGATTTATCAACACCAAGCTCTAAAAAGAAGCCAATTTTTGTTGGCTATTATTATTATGTTATGTAATTATGGATGATCAAAAAAATTCTGAAAAGCCTCTTTTTTTTTTCTACCCGCGTTCGGGAATTGAATTACTTGTACCGCACTCCTAGTATGTATACTGTGAAGAAGACTATTTGAGTTTACTCCCCCCTTCTTTATTTCTTTGTTTTTTCAATCCAAATGGAAGCGGTATGATTATGTCAATATTGTCAGATTTCAATGTCATAGAATGAATCAATATTTTTCTATTCGATTGGATACTAACAATTAAGAGATAAATAAGCGTAGAATAGAAACCAAAGTATAAAAGAAATGAGAGGACCAAAAGATTCCAGGAGGGATTATTCGTCTTCCTAGTCTTTGACACAAGCAAAGGGCTGGGGACAATTCCTTTTCTTGTGTCGAAATATTACTATTATAATAATTTTTTTTGATCTCATTCGTCATCCTATTCGTAGTTTAAATTTTTTTCTAGGTTTATCATAACCTTTTTTAGATTTATT